TCTCATCGTTCAATTCGACTTAGCAAAAGCAATGTCTCCTTGCATAATATGGATTCCAAACATTCATGATCTGAAGGGGAAGGAGTCGCACTACTTATCCCTCGGTCTATTAGTGAACTATCTCTCCAGGGATTGTGAAAGATGTTCCACTGGAAATAGTCTTGTTATTGCTTCGACTCATCTTCCCCAAAAAGTGGATCCCTTTCTAATAGCTGGGGATAAATTAAATACATGCATTAAGATACGAAGGCTTAGTATTCCAGAACAACGAAAGCACTTTTTCACTCTTTCATATAGTAGGGGATTTCACTTGGAAAAGAAAATGTTCCATACTAATGGATTCGGGCCCATACCCATGGGTTTCAATGTACCAGATCTTGTAGCACTTACCAATGAAGCCCTGTCGATTAGTATTACACAGAAGAAATCCATTCTAGACACTAATATAATTAGATCTGCTCTTCATAGACAAACTTGGGATTTGCGAGCCCGTGGAAGATCGGTTGAGGAACATGGGATCCTTTTCTATCAGATAGGAAGGGCTGTTGCACAAAATGGATTTCTAAGTAATTGCCCCATAGATCCTATATCTATCTATATGAAGAAGAAATTATGTAACGAAGGGGATTCTTATTTGTACAAATGGTACTTCGAACTTGGAACGAGCATGAAGAAATTAACGATACTTCTTTATCTTTTGAGTTGTTCTGCCGGATCGGTTGCTCAAGACCTTTGGTCCGGACCCGATGAAAAAAATGAGATTACTTATTATGGACTTGTTGAGAATGATTCTGATCTAGTTCATGGCCTAGTAGAAATAGAAGGCGCTCTGTTGGCATCCTCACGGACAGAACAAGATTGGAGTCAGTTTGATAATGATCAGGTGAAATTTCTTCTTCGGCCCAAACCAAAGAGTCCCTTCGATATGATACAAAAAGGATTTTGTTCTATCCTTGATCAGAAATTGCTCTATGATCCGAAATTGCTCTATGGAAAATACGAATTGGAGTTTGACAAAGACGGAGGGGGTTTATTCAATGACATAGTTTTGGCTCCTAGAATATGGCGCCCTTGGGTCTTTCTATTTGATTGTTTCGTAAACCCCCCTGAATGGAATGAAGTGGGAGAATTAGGATTCCCCTCTTGGGCCGGGTCATTTTGGGGCAAGCGGGTCCTTTATGAGGAAGAGGATAAGTTTCAAGATGAGGAAGAGGAAGAGGAAGAGGATGAGTTTCAAGATGAGGAAGAGGAAGAGGAAGAGGATGAGTTTCAAGATGAGGAAGAGGATGAGGAAGAGGAAGAGGATGAGGATGAGGATGAGTTTCAAGATGAGTTTCAAGATGAGGAAGAGTTTCAAGCGAACGATTCGGAGTTCTTGCAGAGTGGTAGAGCCATGCAGTACCAGATACGACTTAGATGTTCTACAGAACAAGGCTTTTTTCAAATAAACCAATTCATTTGGGACCCTGGGGATATACTCTTTTTACTATTCAAAGATCGGTCCTCTGTCTCTGTGTTTTCACATCGAGAATTCTTTGCAGATGACGAGATGTCAAAGAGCTTTCTTCTTACTTCCCAAGTCCAACAGGATACTATTAAATCTATGTCTAAATACTGGTTTATCGAGAATAAGCAAGAAAAGAACCTCGAATTGTTGATTCATAACACGAGACGGCTTAGAACCAAACGTGAATTTTCTAATACATTTCTCCGTTCGAATATTAGATCCGAGAGTTATCAGTATTTATCAAAGCTCTTCCTATCTAACGGAACGCTATTGGATCAAATGACAAAGGCATTGTTGAGAAAAAGATGGCTTTTCCCGGATGAAATGAAAATTGGATTCATGGAATAGGAGAAAGGTTTCCCATTCCTTAGCCGGAAAGATATGTCCTTAGCCTGAAAGATATGTGGCCATGAAATAGAGATTAAGTGGAACAGAATTGACTGGGGGGTAGAGTCGTAGAAACACCTGTTTCTTCCATCTTTTGGACATGGAACAATATGTTACTGCTGAAACATGGAAGAATTGAAATCTTAGATCAAAACACTATGTATGGATGGTAGGACTAAACAAGAATTCTTGAACAGCGAGCAACCAGAGCTATTACTCACTCCATCAAAAAATTTCCATTCATGAAAGATGTAAATCCATTCGAAAATAAAAAATACGTATGTCGGATGAAATGGTGGTTGTTGCTATCTGCTCCAATAACGAATCATTGGTTTAACTGAATAACTAAATAAAATAGATAGACCCTTTTCTTCGTCTCAGGTCGATGGATCTTCTCATTCTCAATGGGAAGATCCCCTATATGGATAATACACATTCCAGTTGATCGGGCCTAATTCGAATTGTTCCGAAGCAAAGATATCCACGGGGCGATTCGTCCTATTCAGATATTCACGACTAAGAAGGACTGGATTCTCTTTCGGTTCGGATAGGCCCTTGAAAGGAAAAGGAAGGCTGGAATGCCAACAGACGTCTATTATTGAATTC